CAAAGTTTCTAGATGGAACAACTTTATGTCTTCCAAAGAACATATTACTATATATTCTAATATTACTATATATTCTATCAAATCACACGAGTGCTTATTACTAAGAGCCATACCAGTATCTATATTTAGTCATTCGAGGGTTTCTTTTCTTAATTTTGTAGAGTAGAGAAACTAGATATATCCAGTTTCTCTACTCTACATGTTTCTCAGTTTTCCCTATGTAATACCAGACAAGATAGAACGATCTTAAAAGGTTGGTAATGAAATGGATTTATTTTTCCAAGAAGAATGATCGGACTGATAGGAACAGTAAACAATTCATTATAACATAACAAAAAACGGGTCTTATTATTCGAAACGCCTCGTGATCTTCAACCAATTATGAGCCTCAATATAATTCCCGGGAGTAAGTGCTATAGCTTGTTTCCAATACTCAGCAGCTTGATCGAACCAAGCCTCTGCAATTTCCGAATCTCCTTGTCGAATGGCCTGTTCTCCCCGGTCGGAATAGGTGGGTCAATTCCTTCCCTTAGAACCGTACTTGAGAGTTTCCTACCTCATACGGCTCGGCAGTCAATTCTTTTGGTTAATCTACCCTATAGAATCTAAATAGAATCTAATTCAAAGAAATTTATCATAGATCCAGAGACCCACCTCCTTTTTCTTTTTTATCGGGTTAACCAAAAGAAATTAATTACATAAGTTTATAAGTTTCAAACTAAAATTTGGATTACTAATAAGTTTTCGTTTTATCTTTTATCCCACCTTCCGAAAACTAAAACACGGGTCTTTTTTTTATTTACCTATGGTATCATTAGAATTCTCGGAAAGGTAACTGTCTCAATTTCATATAGAAATTTATATAGAATCCTTGAAAAAGACTTTCCTTCATAAGAAAGAAAAGACTTACTCTCTTTGGGATCTGATGCTACACCGCTGCTCCCTAGTGGATCAACTCTATTACATAAGTTGATTCCTAACTTTTTTCATATCATGACAACGATATAATATAAGTAAGCAGTTCTTATTGTATCGGACCAAAACCGCGCTAATTGATCTTTACGGTGCTTCCTCTATCAATTAGATTCTTTATCCATAGAATAAAGTATCTAGGCATATCCAGTTCTTCATATTTTGACTTTGATATGAAGTTGTTTTCTTTGCTACAGCTGATAAAAATCGTTAGTTTGGACGATGTATATGTAGAAAGCCTTTATAGTATTTAATGCTTTTTTTTTCCTTTCTATAGTAGAGAGAGTCGCACGTAATGACAGATCACGGCCATATTATTAAAAGCTTGGGGTAAGAATGGGTTTCGTTCTAGTGCTCGAAAATAATATTCCAAAGCTTTGGTATGTTCTCCATTACTTGTGTGGATAAGTCCTATATTATAGAGTATATAACTTCGATCATAGGGATCTATTTCTAGTCGCATAGCTTCATAATAATTCTGTAAAGCTTCCGCATAATTTCCTTCGGATTGAGCCGACATCCGTTACGGTCGTCATTCGATTCCACGAATCTCCGTTCCAGAACCGTACGTGAAATTTTCATCTCATACGGCTCCTCCTTGATGTACATAATAAGAATAATAATTTATTCAGACTCAAAATATTCTCTCATTATCAACTGAGCGGGGCTAGTGTTTTTACAAGAAATCTCTAACCAACCTTTCTGCAAAAGATTTTTTCTTACCATCAAACGTGTTAGGATTAGATAGAAATGGTAACTCCAACAATTTATTTGTCCTCAACGCTCCCTAATTTACAGGAATTGGTCACTTCAACAATCTTCGATGGTTATACGGGTATCCAAAGTACCAACGAGATGGATATTTGTTGTCCCAGCCATTCTTTTAGCCCCAACCCGGATAAGGAGGAAGGGGTTAATCTTTAATAAATAACAAAGTTTTGGTGTTGTTGATTTCTAGGTGTAGTGCTTTTTCCCATATGCCCCCTATTGGTACTAGTAAAGTAAGATTAACCTGTAATTGTAATATAGAACCTATAGGTGTAACCTTTCGCTCAATACTCCAATCGACAATTGAAGCATCTGAAGTGGCATTACTCGAGGATACACGACAGAAGGAATTGCTCTATTTATAAACTTCACCTTCAACAAGTGTAGATTTCTTTCAGTAATCTTTTTGTTCTAGCCCAAATCGTGTGTCTTTGGATGATAAAAAAAGAATCAAATCGCACCATCTCTGTAGTAAGTAAATGCCTCTTTTTCTCCTGAAGTTGTCGGAATTATTTGTAATAAGATATTGGCTATAATTGTAAAGGTTTTATCAATAAAATTTCCATTTATCTGCGATCTAGGCATAGATAACAATACATTCTATAATTCTTCATTACCTCTTGTAGGAAAACGCTCCTACAAACAAAGGAATTGGCCAGTACGAAATAACATAAAAACAGACTAATAACATGAAATTTTCTTTATTACCTGAGCTGTGAAGCAAGGACCTTTCTTTTCTATTTTTATAGTTAGGGTTGAT